CACCACCAAAATCTGAGTGAAAATATACTAAAAAAAAAATCATTTTTTTAGAATTCAGAAAACGGAAGAATTCTTCTTTTAGACATCTTATCTTATAATATAATCTTATAATTAAGAGTCTATTTCATATTGATTAGAATAGGGACTACCAATTGTTAATTTTATATTAACTTTGAAATTCACAAATTATTCCAATATTTTAGGACTTATTTGTTTGTCGTAAAAAAAAACTTTTTGAATTCCCGGTAGAAAGAGATTTCCCTAATGACAAAGCTTTTAACGCTGCCCAATATCCTTTCCTTTTCCAAATATTTTTACGAATACGCTTTTTTGATATCGAAGTACGTTTTTTTGGAACTGCCATTTTAAAATGAAGAAGTTACTCATTGTTATAGTTGGATGTGAAAGACATCTATTGTTCAAAACAAATTATTATTTCTTATTCATTATCTATTTTTTTATCTAAATAAGATTCTAAAAAAAAAAAAAAAAAAGAAATATAGATATGTCAAAGATCCGTGAAAATTGGATCAAAAATTACTCGAAATAACAAAATTTTGATTCCATACACTATTCGTAAAACCTAAATTTTTTCGTTTGGAACTTTTAGTTCTCGTTGTTTATCTCTCAAAGTTATATCTTTAGAATATGCTATGGCATAGAAATCAAATCAATCAAACTTAATAAAATCAATAAAAAACCAAAAAGACTTTTATTTTTGTTATTCTATACTTTATTTACATGTAATAAAATACTTCAAAGGCTTGTAAACTTTTGCCTAATAAATTGAGTTTTTTAGTTTTGATAAAAAATACACCTAAATTCAATTTTAAAATTCGAGTGAGACTAGTAATAAATCTGTTAAAGGATATGTGGTTTGATAAAAAAATATCTCAGTCATTTTTTATCCTTTCTCGATAAAAAAAGTTCATTTTAGATCTAGAATCTTCTAAAATCTAAAATTTACTAATAAATTGAAATGGAAAACAATGAATCCCATAATGAATTAGTTAATGAGTTGAAATAAACTAACTAAAATCAAGAGTTTTTATTTCATTAGACCGATGACCTTAGTTAATCCTATAATTCATATCAGCATCAAGTACTCTTTTTAGCCCAAATTTTTATCCTTGCTCTACAAATATAAATTCTTATTATTATTATAATAATTTATCGTAATAATAATAAGAATTTATATTTTCATTTTCCTATTATAAGTATTTGTTTTTATATGTCGCTTGGTCATATCATTTGACCAATTATAACTTCTTGTTTTGAATATTTGAACGATTTTGAAAAGACTCAGAATCAGAATAAATACTAATCTAAAATTATTAAATAAGTTAGTGCATATATTTATTTTTTATTTACTTTTTTCGAAAGAAGTAAAATCCGGTGAATCGGAAACAATTAATTAAGAATAAAAAACTTTTTTTATGGAACAGATATATCAATATGCGTGGATAATACCTTTTCTTCCACTTCCAGTTCCTATTTTAATAGGGTTGGGACTTCTTCTTTTTCCGACGGCAACAAAAAGTATTCGTCGTATGTGGGCTTTTCAAAGCGTTTTATTGTTAAGTATAGTCATGATTTTTTCCATGAATCTGTCTATTCAGCAAATAAATATCAGTTCTGTCTATCAATATGTATGGTCTTGGATTATCAATAATGATTTTTCTTTAGAATTCGGATACTTGATCGATCCACTTACTTCTATTATGTCAATATTAATCACTACTGTTGGAATTATGGTTCTTATTTATAGTGATAATTATATGTCTCATGATCACGGATATTTGAGATTTTTTGCTTATATGAGTTTTTTCAGTACTTCCATGTTGGGATTAGTTACTAGTTCAAATTTGATACAAATTTATATTTTTTGGGAATTAGTTGGAATATGTTCGTATCTATTAATAGGGTTTTGGTTCACACGACCTGTTGCAGCAAAGGCTTGTCAAAAAGCGTTTGTAACTAATCGTGTTGGCGATTTTGGTTTATTATTAGGCATTTTAGGGTTTTATTGGGTAACGGGGACTTTCGAATTTCGTGATTTATTCCAAATATTCAATAACTTGATTTATAATAATGAAGTCAATTTTGTATTTGTTACTTTGTGCGCTGTTCTATTATTTGCCGGTGCCGTTGCTAAATCTGCACAATTTCCCCTTCATGTATGGTTACCTGATGCAATGGAAGGGCCGACTCCTATTTCCGCTCTTATACATGCTGCTACGATGGTAGCAGCGGGAATTTTTCTTGTAGCTCGACTTATGCCTCTTTTCATAGTCATACCCCACATAATGAATTTTATCTTTTTGATAGGGATAATAACAGTTTTTTTAGGAGCCACTTTAGCTCTTGCTCAAAAAGACATTAAGAGGGGTTTAGCCTATTCCACAATGTCTCAATTGGGTTATATGATGTTAGCTCTAGGTATGGGGTCGTATCGCAGTGCTTTATTTCATTTGATTACTCATGCTTATTCTAAAGCATT